GTTAAAGCTTCCATAAAAGCCAGACTAAGCAATAAAGTACCTCGTATTTTACCCTCTGCTTCTGGTTGTCTAGCAATACCTTCTACGGCTTGGCCCGCAGCAGTACCTTGACCGACTCCGGGTCCAATAGAAGCAAGTCCTACGGCCAATCCAGCAGCAATAACGGAAGCAGCAGAAATTAGGGGATTCATGGTAAGCTCCTCACAACAAAAAATGAAGAAATGGTTAATGATATAATCAAATAAACCAATGAATTATTATATATAATTAATGTTATATATTTATATTATATATTAATTAGTTACATTACTTATTATTTCATATTCCATCACTAAGATCCATACAACTAAACTAAGAACTCCGAACCCAATTTGAGTTAAGAAGTGATGATATTTGATATTACTGAATCATCAGAACTACTTCAATATCTCGTTTTTATTCACTATCCAAGTCTTTGAAAATCCATATTAGTGCTTCTATTTCTTTGTTCCGAACCCATTCTTTCAATTCCTCCCTCCTTCATCTTCTCCATATGCATTCATAGGCTTAACTTCATATTCAATCCACATATACAGTCACAGACGAAAAAGGGAAGAGCTTATATATCGTAATCCATATAAATAAAGTGGAATCTATATCTATACTATATAATATAAAGTCGATGGGGAATGAAATAATATAGATGGGTAGTCCATATATAATATATATGGGTAGTCCATATATATGAATATCTACTATCACATATACATGTTTTCTTCCATAATGTAAACCATCGCCATCTTATTTCTATTGAATCGGATCGGACCCTGGAATCATTCTTCTAAGCACACACCGGAGTTCACATATAATATGTAGCTACGGCTATGTAGCTCGGCCCACCTAACCTACTTCATTTTTCATCTTATTCGTTAACTCTTTCTTGTCTTTGTCATTATCTCACATGGATACAAACGAAGAGATTCATCAAAGCGAATCATCCCATATCAAGATTTGATTGATTGATCCAATTCCTCTTAATTCCAATTTTGGTCAATTGTTGAATAGAATGGAATGAAATAGCAACGGTTCCGCAGAACATAGTTCTTGTTGTTTCGTCGCGCGTCCCAAACGGATAACATTATCCCAATTATGAATCGTCGTAATTGACTGGGCAAATAAAGGCGATGTATGACATGAATAGGACAAAAGGGGGATCTTAGGAAAAATTGGGAATCTCCCCCCTTTTTTACAATTCCGTAGTGTAATACGTAATATAATAAATATTAATATCGTACATATATATCTTCCTGTTTTGTTCCTACTCTATATCATACATATCATAAATATATATTTATATACCCCAAGCGGGTATCTTGAGCTACCCATGAATTAATTATTTTATTGGAATAAGATTCATGGGCTTAATTTGGAATTTCAATCAATTCAAAAAGAAAAAGCGACTCTTTGAATTTTGAAATTCAAAGCATTATTTTATTATTTTATTTCTTATTTGTACTCAATGATGACCTTCCATGGATTCACCTATATAAGCCGCAGCTAAAGTTGCAAAAATGAGAGCTTGAATACCGCTTGTGAATAATCCGAGGAACATCACAGGTATAGGAATCACTAAAGGTACTAAAGAAACAAGAACAACAACTACTAATTCATCGGCCAATATATTCCCGAAAAGTCGAAAACTAAGTGATAAAGGTTTTGTGAAATCTTCTAAGACATTAATTGGTAAAAGTATTGGAGTTGGTTGAATATATTTACCGAAATAACCCAATCCCTTTTTAGTAAGGCCTGCATAGAAATATGCCACTGACGTGGGTAAAGCTAAAGCAACAGTAGTATTTATATCATTCGTGGGTGCAGCTAACTCCCCATGAGGTAACTGTATGATTCTCCAAGGTAAAAGAGCACCTGACCAGTTAGAAACAAAAATAAATAGGAACAGAGTTCCAATAAAAGGAACCCAAGGACCATATTCTTCTTCTCCAATTTGAGTTTTGCTCACGTCTCGAATGAATTCAAGAACATATTCGAAAAAATTCTGACCGTCGGTCGGGATAGTTTGTGGATTCCGAACGGCTATAGCGGCTGAACCTAATAAGATAGCAATTACGACCCAGGAAGTTATAAGTACTTGGGCATGCACTTGGAAACCCCCTATTTGCCAATAGAAATGTTGGCCTACTTCCACGCCGGATATCTCGTATAACCCCTTTAGTGTGTTGATGGAACATGGTAGAACATTCATATTACCCTCTGACAGAAATGGAACTTAAGAAGGAATTATTTTGATTCAACCATTTATACTCTCCTACCTAATTTAACTTAACCATATATTTCAGATATTAATTAATGAATTAATCACGTAATATATCCCCGGCAATGAAAATCTCCTTTTTCACATTCACATTCAGGAATAGTAAGAATAACCGATTCAATGAATCTCCGGGTTTCCCGAAGCGAAGTAATTGACTTATCTTATTATTAATCAACGACTTCTTATATAGCTAGAACGTCCCTGACAAATTGCGGATACTAATTTGTTAAGAATCAATCGGATGGAAGCTATAGCGTCATCGTTGGCTGGAATCGGAATATCTGCGAGATCTGGATCACAATTTGTATCGATTAAACAAATAGTTGGAATACCCAAAGTGACGCATTCTCGAAGGGCCGTATATTCTTCTTGCTGATCAATGATGATTACAATATCGGGTAACCCCGTCATATATTTGATACCGCCCAGATATGTTTGAAAGTGAGATAATTGTCTCTTCAATATTGCTGCATCCCGTTTCGGGAGACGACTGAGTTGCCCCATCTCGGCTCTCACTCTCAAGTCCCTGAACTTCTGAAGCCTCGTTTCCGTAGTGGACCAATTCGTTGACATACCACCGAGCCATTTTTTATTGACATAATGACACCGAGCCCTTATTGCAGCTGATGCTACCGAATCAGCTGCCTTATCTTTCGTACCAACTATTAGGAAGTGTTTTCCCCTACTTGCTGCGTCAAAAACTAAATCACAGGCTTCTGATAAAAAACGAGCAGTTCTCGTAAGATTTGTAATATGAATACCTTTACGCTTTGCAGAGATGTAAGGTGCCATTCTAGGATTCCATTTCCTAGTACCATGACCAAAATGAACCCCCGCTTCCATCATCTCTTCCAAATTGATGTTCCAATATCTTCTTGTCATTTATCCCCACACTTCCTCTAAAAAAAAAGAGACGAGGTACCCCGAAATAACTAATTAATTGTTCCAATGGAACCTTCTACCGGGGGTTAACCGTTGATACACGGTCCAAGCTTCATTATGATATGCCCTTGGTTTCGATATTCTCTTTATTAACAAATGACCATTATATTAGCTTAGCTAATAATGAATCCGCTCTTATGAAAGATTGGATTAGATCCCATAGCATAGAATGGTTGTTCTGATGTATTATGGAAACTCTTTGGCTTTGGGATGCAAGAACAAAATAATTCTCTGTGGTGGAACAGAATATCTCTCATTTCCCCCCCGAAAAAATTCTTCTTTTGTATTTCCAAAGGAATGTTGTTGTATTCCCTTGAACGGTGAACGAATCGTTTGAATCCGGTACCAACGGGTATCATCCCCCCCAGAACAACATTCTCTTTCAGACCTTTCAACCAATCAATACGACCCCGGAGAGCGGCTTTTGCTAAAACTCGAGCGGTTTCCTGAAAACTAGCTTCTGATATGAAACTTTGAGTATTCAGAGATGCTCTCGTTATTCCCAATAAGACGGCTCGGTAACAAATAGCCTCTTCCAAAGCACGACCTGCTCGTTCTGCTCGCAACAATCCGATTAGTTCCCCGGGTGAAAAAACATTAGACATTCCATCTTCTGAAACCAACACTTTTGATGTTATTTGTCGTACAATAATCTCTATATGCTTATTATGAATCTGTACCCCCTGGGATCGATAAACCTTTTGGATCTTATTAACCAAAGAAATACGACTTTGCGCTATGGTGAGTTCAGCACCAATCAGGAATCCCCAAGGAATTCCAAGAATTCCTGTTATATGTTCGTTCCAACCTTCAACCCTTTTTTCTAGGTTCATCGATATTGAATCAATCGAACGAACTTCTAACACTTGTTCAACTTTTGGAAGGCCGTGAGTTATATCACCAGATCTCGATTTTTCATATATAAATGTAACTAATGTATCTCCTTCGTAAAAGATTTCTCCATAATCACCATGAACGGTTGCTCCTCGGGTCGCCAAATAGGGTTTAGCTGATCTTATTATGAAAGAGTCAAGATAAACCATTATAACTTGACCAGATTTTATGTGTGTTCCGTGTTTGGATAGACATACATTTTCACAAATAAACTGTCCGAGGCTAATTATTCTGGTTGTGGATGTCCCCTCACAATAATCGTGAGGGAGAAAGCACGAACCAAATAGATTCAAAATGATGTCACTGCATGGATTTGCATTAGAGATTCTCCCGTTTTCATCCACTAAATAATATTTAAGTAGTTGGAAAGTCTGTTTTGGATTATTATTATCCAGTATTAAATATTTATTTAACAAGATCTCATTATGAGTTATTGAATGATAAGATGGGGAAAAATTATGAATTTTAGGTACTGTACCTAAGGGACCCAACAAATTAAGAATTGGAATCGGGGTATCCTCTTTTTCTTTAATTGATTCTTTGGTCACATTGTGATATTTCGAAACATTGATGCGAGAACAATTAGATGATGAAAAAACTATAAGAGATTGGCCTTCTTTATTTCTATTAAGAAATGTACGAACGGTTCCTTGATGTTGACTAAGTGATTTCATTTTCACCTTGGAAGAAAAAAGATTGGTATTGGCGCAATATGACCCAGTATCAGGAATCACTGAACCTGACCTATCATTCCTCTTTCCGGTATACAAAATAGGAGACTTCGCCAAATCAATTCTTATGAAATATCGAATCAGATCATTTGCCCTTACTTCAGCAGAAGAAGCCTGAACCTTTTCTATAGAACCTTTTTTGTCTTGGTCCCAATTCAATACTAAACAAGTACGAACCAATTGAATACTTGTATGGGAAATCCCTCGAATTGGTTTGCCATCCCCATAAAGGATATAATTGACAACTTGGAGTCGCAAATTATCCTTTTCCTGTAACATATCCCCAGGGAAAAGCGTTACTAGATTTATCCCATCAGCTATTTCATATGTCACTACGGGTCGTACTGAAACAAAATATTTTTTCTTGATAGGTGTGATCCATTGGACATAGACCCAATTTTTCCCTTCCCAATTTTTCCCCTTTGATCCTTTATCCATTTTTTTTCTTGCTCCTGGTGGTATCAAGATGCCAATGTGTCGGGATATCTTATCTGTTTCCCCAGGAAAATGGATACCTCCAGAAAAGATTTTCAGTTCAATCTTTTTTTTTTTTTTTTCTATTCGGACCAATCCACCTATTTGGCTTCTTGTATTAAACGTAATTCGTGTATCTACTCCAATGATACTATTGTTCCGTACCATTATGGATGAAGACCCGGGCAAGATATGGACTTCTTCGGGAATGACAAAAAATCGATCTACTTTCATTTGGTATTTCGGTCTAGATTCTTTTGGTCTTCGATACTCAATCAGACCCTCTTTTTTGACGATTGAATCGACCTCTATGATGCCATATTTGGTAATTCCCGAACTGCTTCTTCTGTATCGTGGATCGTCGAAATAAGCAAGAATACTATTTCTACGCAAAATACCATTTGCGGGTATTTCAACCGTGATACTAGTACTAGAATGAGGCGTTAATTCCTTCTCCCGTTCCGGATCATATTGGAATGGTATGATGAATCTATTTCTTCGCCTCTTCGCCAATAAATAAGAATTCTCTCGGAGAATGGCGGGATATATGAAATCCCCATCACCATTGGATATGACTCGCTCAGATCCTGCTGCATAATCAGAAATCCTTCGCCCTTTTCTCGCCAGGGGATCCGAGCCAAACAATTTGTGTCTCACTTGATTATTATTCACCGAGAAGTCAGAAATGGATCTCTCTTGGACAGAAAGAGATTGAACATTCATTTGATCTTGATCCTTGTGGAGTGAAAAAGGCACTAGACTGGATTTGCACGGACCCCCCGATAAGATCCATAAATGACTTGTTTTGGGTAAGAAATGAACATTACCGTGTGTATATTCAGGTGCATGGTACACACCGGTACTCCAATGCATTTCTCCCTCTGAGTCAGAATAAATATGTTTTCGAACCCTCTCTTTAAAATGGAAAGTGGATGTTCCAGCACGAATCTCAGCAATCACTTGTTCTGATTCCACATATTGATCATTTTGAACCAAAAGAAAACTTTTTGGTGGAATATTCACACTATGTATAATACCCTGACTCTCAATAGTCACATATAGGTCTACATAGCAGAGAAAGGCAGGATGTCCATGACGTGTGCGTGTGGGATGAACCAAATCCTCATTGAATTTGATTTTTCCATTAGAAGGAGCTCGTACATGTTCTGCAGTACCACCGGTGAATACTCCACCGGTATGAAAAGTTCTTAATGTTAGTTGAGTCCCTGGTTCTCCAATGGATTGACCCGCAATAATACCTACTGCTTCTCCCAATTCAACCAGGTCACCATGAGTGGGACTCCGACCATAACATAATCGACAGATCCAAGATGCACTTCGGCAAGTGAAGGGAGTTCGAATATATATTGGCTGCGCCCGAGAGGTCATGAATCGATTGACAAGCCCAATCCCAATATCTTGATTTCTGGTAGCAATGCATCGTAGACCTAGGTATACATCGTTCGCTAATACGCGACCTATTAGCGTTTGGATAAAAATTCTTTCCGTCATCCCCTTTCGAAGACTCACGGAAATACCTCGGATACTTCCACAATCCGTTCTACGTACAACAATATGTTGAACTACTTCAACAAGTCTACGCGTGAGGTATCCAGCGTCTGACGTTCGTACAGCAGTATCCACAACTCCTTTGCGGGCTCCGTAGCAGGAAATTGTATATTCCGTTAAAGAAAGTCCTTCGCGTAAATTGCTTTGAATGGGTAAATCAATCATTTGTCCTTGGGGATCTGACATTAACCCTCTCATACCTACTAATTGGTGGACCTGAGATGCATTTCCTCTAGCTCCAGAATAGGACATTATATGGACTGGATTTGAAGGATCAGTCATCTTAAAATTAAGATTCATTTCTTGTCTCAAATATTCACTTGTAGCATACCATATCTCGATTGATTGACGTAATTTTTCTACCGCGTGTACATTCCCATAATGATGGTGCTTTTCCAAAATCAAACTTTGTTGTTCAGCATCTTGGACTAACCATCTCTTAGAAGGTGTTGTTAAAAGATCATCAATTCCTAATGAAATGGATGTAGCGGTGGCTTGCTGAAAACCCAGAGTTTTTACTTGATCCAGAATGTGTGATGTATAGGCTATTCCGAAATGATCTATTAATCTGCTAATAAG